CATATAACCCAATTGAGACATTGTCGAATAGGCTAAACCCCTTTTAATGTCTTTTTGAGCAAGAGCTAAAGTAGCTCCTAATAATAGTGTGATTATGCCTATCAACGAGATTAAATTCATTATATAAGGTATAACCATGAAAAGAGGGAGAAGACGAGCTACAAGAAAGATCCCCGCTGCTACCATAGTAGCAGCGTGTATAAGAGCCGAGATAGGAGTGGGTCCCTCCATAGCATCGGGTAACCACACATGAAGGGGAAATTGTGCAGATTTAGCAACCGCACCGGCAAATAATAAAGCAGCACACAAAGTAACAAAGGAAAAGTTGACTTCATTATTATAAATCAAGTTATTGAGTATTTCGAATAAATCCTGAAATTCAAAACTACCTGTTATCCAATAAAACCCTAAAATTCCTAATAATAAACCAAAATCCCCTACACGATTAGTTACAAATGCTTTTTGACAAGCATTTGCCGCAGGAGGTCGCGTAAACCAAAACCCTATTAATAGATAGGAACACATTCCAACTAATTCCCAAAAAAAATAAATTTGTATCAAATTTGAACTAGTAACTAAGCCCAACATGGAAGTACTGAAAAAACTCATATAAGCAAAAAATCTCAAGTATCCTTGATCGTGAGCCATATAATTATCACTATAAATAAGAACCATGATTCCAACAGTAGTGATTAACATTGACATAATAGAAGTAAGTGGATCGATCAAGCAGCCAAATTCTAAAGAAAAATCATTATCGAGTGTCCAAGACCATACATATTGGTGGATAGAACTGCTATTTATTTGCTGAATAGACAGATTAATTGAAAAAATCATGACTATACTTAACAATAAAATACTTGGAAAAGCCCACATACGACGAAGATTTTTTGTTGCTGTCGGAAAAAGAAGAAGTCCCACTCCTATTAACATAGGAATTGGAAGTGGAACGAAAGGTAAAATCCACCCATATTGATATGTCTGTTGCATAAAAAAAATTTAAATTCGCAATTAATTCTTTCCGATTTATCGGACCTTACTTCTTTTGAAAGGAGTCAATAAAAAAATGAAAACATGCACTAAGCTTAACCTAACTTAAATATAAAAAAGAAAAATTTTTCATTTTTCTTTCTTTTTACTTATTCTTTCTCTTTCTGAATTTCTTCTAAATATTTCAAATATTCAAATCAAGAAGTTACAATTGGTCAAATCATACAAAAGACAAAGATTAATTATGAGTTTCCTTCGAATTTGAAAATGGAAGTCAAATTTTGACAAGTTACTAAAAATATTCTTCTTGTTTTTTATTTTTTAGAAAAATTTTATGCGATTTTACCATATCGTTCATATTCCATTCTTTTAGAATTTTAGAAAAAAAAAATTATCTAGAAAAGCGCAGATTTTTTTAAACAATAGATGTCTTTCACATCCAGCTATACCAATGAGTAATCTCTTAATTTTTATTTAAATGGCAGTTCCAAAAAAACGTACTTCTGCATCAAAAAAGCGTATTCGTAAAAATTTTTGGAAAAGGAAAGGCTATTGGGCGGCGTTAAAAGCGTTTTCTTTAGGGAAATCTCTTTCTACCGGGATTTCAAAAAGTTTTTTTGTGCGACAAACAAATAAAATAAAAAAATAAGTTATTAAGCAATAAAACAGAACATCTTAGAAAACTCTAAATTGACCTGACTTAAAAATTCAATTCTTCCGTTTCAAAAATAAAATTCGCAAATTCCATTTCCTATTGAATTAATTCATAGGAAATGGAATTCTTCTGTTTTACTTTAAACCGAATTCAAACAAAGTCTTTTTTTGACAAAAACACAAAATACTCACTTTCTTTTTAGTATAGTTTCTTTCCAGAATGGGAGTCTTATTTCCCCCAGCAACTTATTTCTACTATAAAAAAAGATTTTTTTTTGCACAACTTTCTTACTTTTGGATTTTCTGTAAATTCTTATATAGAATAGAGCCCATAAATCTCAAATCTCTCACCATCAATTCACGCAAAAACGCTTAGTGCAAATTTTATGGATAAATATGTATGAATTTTGAATAATCTAAAATAGGTTTTTTTGTTCATTGATAAAACTTATTTTTTGGTTGCACTTTTTAAAATGAAATAAATCAAAAACGCTTAATTTTAAAAATGTTTTGGGGGGAAAGGTTCTATCCCTTACATTCATAGTAAGACTTTCTGGTTTTACAAGAATTCAAGTAAAGAAGAGTCTCAAATACACAATAAAACCCTAAACTAACATAATGAACCTTCAAGGACATATTTGAACAGATTTTTATTCATTGATTTGAATCTTTCCTAAAAATATTGCACCCAATTGAATTCTTAAATCTAGACGTTTGCTTATTCATAGGCTATTATGAGTATGAGGCCAAGACAAGCCGCTATGGTGAAATTGGTAGACACGCTGCTCTTAGGAAGCAGTGCTAGAGCATCTCGGTTCGAGTCCGAGTGGCGGCATGTCATTTCCTAAAAAAAGAAAAGGAATAGATCCTATAATGAATAATGAATTCAATTGCCGATGAATAATGAATTCAATTGCCGATTTCGATTTTATAATAAAGGAACTCTTTTTTATGATATTTTCAACTTTAGAGCATATATTAACTCATATTTCTTTTTCGACTGTTTCAATTCTAATTACAATTCATTTGATAACCTTTTTTGTCGATGAAATCGTAAAACTATATGATTCATCCGAAAAGGGCATGATAACGACCTTTTTGTGTATAACAGGATTATTAATTTCTCGTTGGATTTATTCGAAACATTTTCCACTAAGTGATTTATATGAATCATTAATCTTTCTTTCATGGAGTTTTTCCTTTATTTATATAGTTCCGTATTTCAGAAAAAATCAAAATCTTCTAAGCACAATAATAGGTCCAAGTGCTATTTTTTCCCAGGGCTTTGCTACCTCAGGCCTTTTAACTGAAATACACGAATCCAAAATATTAGTACCTGCTCTTCAATCCGAGTGGTTAATAATGCACGTAAGTATGATGATATTGGGATATGTGGCCCTTTTATGTGGATCATTATTATCCGTATCACTTCTAGTCATTACAGTTCGAAAAAATAGAAAATTTTTTTCTACGAGTAATCCTTTATTAAATTTAAATAAGTCATTTTTCCTTGGTAAAGTGGAATACATAAATGAAGGAAAAAATATTTTAAAAAAAACTTCTTTTTTTTCTCCAAGTAATTATTATAAGTCGCAATTGATTCAACAATTGGATTATTGGAGTTATCGGGTTATTAGTCTAGGATTTCTCTTTTTAACGATAGGAATTCTTTCTGGAGCAGTATGGGCTAATGAAGCATGGGGGTCCTATTGGAGTTGGGACCCAAAAGAAACTTGGGCTTTTATTACTTGGATCATATTTGCAATTTATTTACATACTCAAACAAATCTAAAATTGAAGGGTACAAATTCAGCAATTGTAGCGTTTATTGGATTTCTTATAATTTGGATATGCTATTTTGGAGTAAATCTATTAGGAATAGGATTACATAGTTATGGTTCATTTACATTAACATCTAATTAAATTCAAAAAGGAGTTCTTAACACTTACCAATAGGAATAGAAAAGCATATAACGCATATCAAACTTTATGTGAACTAGCGAGAGCCCCGCGAATCAGGGTCACGGGACTCTCGCTAGTTCATTTTACTTAACACAAGAGAAGAAAAAGCGTTCTTTTTGTCATTATACAACTAAATGATAAGATTTTTTTTTCATTTTTTTATAAAAAAAAAAACTATCTAAAAAAAGAATTAGATAGGATAACTTCAACCTTTTCAACTGATAGTGAAAGAACGAAATCGGGGTACATACCAATACCAAGTACGGGTAAAAAAATAGAGATCGAAAGAAATAACTCTCGCGGCCCAGAATCAAAAAAATAAAAGTTTGGGCCATTAACTATCTTGTATCCATAGAACATCTGGCGTAACATAGATAATAAATAAATAGGGGTTAATATAATTCCAATTGCCATTACAAAAGTAATTAGGATTTTTGTCATTAAAAGAAATTTTGGACTAGTAATTAGTCCAAAAAACACTATTAATTCGGCAATAAAACCACTCATACCTGGTAATGCGAGGGAGGCTATCGAAAAGCTACTCAATATCGTGAACATTTTTGGCATTGGGATAGCTATTCCACCCATTTCGTCAAGATAAAGAAGACGTATTCTATCATAAGTTGTTCCAGCCAAGAAAAAAAGTGCAGCACCGATAAATCCATGAGAGATTATTTGTAAAAGGGCCCCGTTGAGTCCCATATCTGTGATAGAACCAATTCCTATAATTATGAAACCCATATGAGATACAGAGGAATAGGCTATTCTTTTTTTTAAATTTCGTTGACCAAGAGATGTTGAAGCTGCATAGATTATTTGTATTGCGCCCACTATTATCAACCAAGGAGAAAATAGAGAATGAGCATGAGGAAATAATTCCATATTGATTCGAACTAATCCATACGCTCCCATTTTTAATAAGATTCCAGCTAGAAGCATACAAGTACTATAATGCGCTTCTCCGTGGGTATCTGGTAACCATGTATGTAGGGGTATGATTGGTAATTTCACAGCAAAAGCAAGAAAAAATCCAATATAAAATAATATTTCCAAAGCCACAGGGTAGGACTGATTAGCCAATATTTCAAAATTTAATATTGGTTCAGTAGAACTATATAAAGCGACGCCCAGAACTCCCATTAAAAGAAAAATAGAACCCCCTGCCGTGTACAAAATAAATTTTGTAGCCGAATACAGACGTTTTTTTCCTCCCCACATGGATACAAGTAGATAAACAGGAATTAATTCTAACTCCCACATGAGAAAAAAAAGTAAAAGATCTCGAGAAGAAAATAATCCTATTTGTCCACTGTACATTGCTAACATTAGGAAATGAAATAATCGAGAATCTCGAGTAACCGGCCAAGCCGCTAAAGTAGCTAAAGTAGTGATGA